AGGGTTGAATAAAGATTCGATTGACCATTTGATATAATTGCTATGCTTAGTGTGTGACTCGTTGGTTTTTTGTAGGATTAGGGTTCAAAACAAAAAATGGACCGGCCCATACATAGTATGAACTCAAAATTACAGAATTAATAACCAACTCATCGCTTCACATTATCTAGATCTAAACAACCAGTCAAGATATGATATATTGGTCATATCATTGTAGCAACTGAAATCTTTTTTGCATAAACAAAAAAAAAACCAAACCAATCTGATTATGAGTTTGGGAAGCGAAATCTAGAATGATGTGGATAAATGGAAGAAGGGTGAGAGAAAGAGATAAAAAGAACGCCAATGATATATGATTCCAATATAATATGTAAGGTCTATGAATCATTTCATAAAAAGCAGTGTAATAAAGCATCAAACTAATTCCTCCCGAATTAAATGAATATGTTCATAGAAAAAAAATCAAGAGCCTAGAGCCAATAAAGACTGAGAAGATTGACTCAAGAACAGGAGCTCCATTGTATAATTCAGACCTAACCATTAATTGCGAAGCGATGGGAACGACGGAAACCTGTGAATACAGAAGATTCTATTAAAAACGAATCCTAATGATTCATTGAGTGGGATGGCGGAACAAACCAGGTATCAATTCATTTGTTCTGAAAGATCGTGGGCTAACCTTACAATTGAAATAGATATTGAAAGAGTAAATGTTCGCCCGCGAAAGCTTTATTTTACCGAATTGCTCTATTTTTTGAGCGATCCGATATGATAAAGACAAAACAAAATAAAGATTCGTTATAGCCTTATATATTATTATATTATAAATAAATTATAAATAAAAAATTACATTATCTATAAATATATGTTTAGCTATATATCCAAAAGCTATATATAAACAAGATATAAAAATTTCTAATAGAAATAGATTAGATGAAAATTAGATGAAATATCAAAGAATCCCACGATTCAGTGTATTATTCAAAAAAATTGAATTTTATCTTAACTAAATTTTTTTGAATCATTTCATTCGCGAGGAGCTGGATGAGAAGAAACTCTCATGTCCGGTTCTGGAGTAGAGATGGAATTTTAAAAAGACCCATCCACTATAACCCCAAAAGAACCAGATTCCGTAAACAACACAGAGGAAGAATGAAGGGAATATCTTATCGAGGTAATCGTATTTGTTTCGGTAGATACGCTCTTCAAGCACTTGAACCTGCTTGGATCACATCTAGACAAATAGAAGCGGGGCGACGAGCAATGACACGAAACGTACGTCGTGGTGGAAAAATATGGGTACGTATATTTCCAGACAAACCAGTTACAGTAAGACCTACAGAAACACGTATGGGTTCGGGGAAAGGATCCCCCGAATATTGGGTAGCTGTCGTTAAACCAGGTAGAATACTTTATGAAATGGGCGGAGTGGCAGAAAATATAGCTAGAAAGGCTATTTCAATAGCGGCGTCCAAAATGCCTATACGAACTCAATTCATTATTTCGGGATAGGAATAAAAGAAAAAGAGGTCTTTGGGATGAAAAAAAATTGCAGGTTTCTTTTTTTGATTTTGGACAAACAATATTTCTTTTTTTTCCTTCGTTCTTTGCATTGAAAAATCGAATAAAAAAATGATATGATTCAACCCCAGACCCATTTGAATGTAGCGGACAACAGCGGGGCCCGAGAATTGATGTGTATTCGAATCATAGGAACTAGTAATCGCCGATACGCTCATATTGGTGACGTTATTGTTGCTGTGATCAAAGAAGTAGTACCAAATATGCCTCTAGAAAGATCAGAAGTAATCAGAGCTGTAATTGTACGTACCTGTAAAGAATTCAAACGTGACAACGGTATGATAATACGATATGATGACAATGCTGCAGTTATTATTGATCAAGAAGGAAACCCAAAAGGAACTCGCATTTTTGGTGCGATCGTCCGGGAATTGAGACAGTTAAATTTTACTAAAATAGTTTCCTTAGCCCCTGAGGTATTATAAGACGAGACCATGATATAGTTATAGTAAGCGAATGAAATAGATTAATTAGTAGATTGTGTTTCACGCATATACCTTTAATTTAATATTTAATAGAATTCATAAATAAAAAAATAAAAAAGAGCATGTTGATTATATCAAAATTAGCAGGCACCAATAATTTTAGTTCATCATGGGCAGGGACACTATTGCTGACATAATAACCTCTATACGAAATGTCGACATGGATAGAAAAGTAACGGTTCGAATAGCATCTACTAATATCACCGAAAACATTGTTAAAATACTTTTACGGGAAGGTTTTATCGAAAACGTGAGGAAACATCAGGAAAGCAACAAATATTTTTTGGTTTTAACCCTGCGACATAGAAGGAATAGGAAAGGAACATATAGAACTATTTTAAATTTAAAACGGATCAGTCGACCTGGTCTACGAATCTATTCTAACTATCAACGAATTCCTAGAATTTTAGGTGGTATGGGGATTGTAATTCTTT